TCGCCATTCTTCTGTTTAAGAACTGCGCCCCCTTGCCTCGGTGGCTATTTGACTAAGGCTGGAAAGAGGTGCTTGCTTTATGAAACTGAAACCTTCTTTCTTTGATCGGAATACGGATGAGATCAGAAAGGCCATCATTGGGGCAAACGATGCAATAGCTTCGGTTAGAGCAAAGCCCAAAATGGCATAACCAAATGATTGTTTAGCCAATGATGGATTCCGAGCCACGGAATGAATCGAGGAACTAAGGACGTTTCCAATACCGATAGCAGCTCCCGCTGAAGCAATTGTAGCAGCTCCGGCCCCTATTAGTTTTGCACCTTCTAACATATCGAGTTGATAATTCTCCTCACGCTTTTTATTTTTCATTCACGATTTGATGTTCTATATTCCTCTCTAGTCTAGATTCCTCGTCGATTCTTCCCCTCGTTCTTAATATCTTGGACATCTCACTTTTCCATGCAACGCATTCTTTTCGATCTTGTACCCGCTTGCTTCGCATAGGCTACACAAGCGGTACACTGAACACCAACCCAATCTTTTTGAAAAAAGTAGAAGCAACTAAAGAAGGGTGACGAAGCTTCTTTGCATCCCATAGTGCTGTCGCACTAAGCGACTACCGTTCCAGAGTCGTACAACGAAGTAATTAGCATACCAGAGTGACGCAAGGCTCTAAGCTTGTACCTTATAAGTAAGCTCTTTATGCTCTCTCCGCTCGCTCCTTTTCGTAGCGTAGATCTTTCTTCTCTTAAGAGATTTTGAGAAGAGTGAGTGCGCTTTCGAAAGTTTCGACTTTTCGATCTTTCTTCCCTTAGCGCACAAGCACTAAGCAAGTAAACTACCTTTTTTCTTCTCTTTTTTTCTTCTCTTTCGTCCCCTTTTTTTTATTAAAAAAATAATCCAGATATCTCCGAGAAACTACACTAAAGGGAACTGTTAAGTACAGACGATGCCTAGAAATGATAGTAACACCTGGGGCCTTCGAAATACCAAATCCCAGCTTAAGTCCAAAAGGCCTACACTTTAACTAGGAACAGAAAGGTCCGCGAAATAACCGCGTTGCTCGATCAGTGAAACCAGAGTGAGGGTCTTCTGGGACGATACATTCGTAATGGATCCATCATATACGTTATTTTAGATGGTTCTAATTGTGGGCGATAGTCTTCAACTAGGGGGATCCGGAGTTTCCGAAATCTATACTAGTTTGCCCAGTAATGTTGTGGCTGCAATGCGTAGGCCGTCGTTCTCTGATCCATTCTTTAGGTGAGAGGAAACCTTCTCTTTAAAAATGAATGGAAGGTAAAAAATAGGAACTGCCTGTAGATAAGTATATAGACATGCTATTTTGATGTGATGTAAGAATCGATTATCACATCATATACTATATTAAGTGACTTACTCCCCAAAAGCATGCTATGCTCAAAGGGAGAAGCCGGTCCGTCCGATTTAAGTTGAAGTCAATTCACGGGGAAGAAAGAGCTGGCGATCTTCACTCGTCCATCACTCCCACTTGAAGTTAAGAGGTAGTAGGAGCATGAGATGAGGGCTCACACAGATACGAATGTTGTCAAAGCTACTAAGGAAGAAAAAACCCCAGGAATTTAGTTCTTATTCTTATGGGGAAGAGTGAACACTATGACTGGTGGGGCCCCCTCCTTATTTGAGTTCGCACCTGAGAATCGTATCATCAAAAAGACATTGACTGGACTTGAGAGCATTCTCATTGAGTAGGTATGATCGCCAATAACTTGACTTTGATTTCACTCTGACTTGCCCAAATCTATGAATTGCGTCATATAAGGATCAAGATAGATTACTTTTGTCATATTGATCATCAGTCAAAGGGGCGGGTTAGGCGAGAGTAGGCAACTAGCCCATCCTTGCTAGAACAATTGACTACCAGACTTGTATACAAGAATCAAAGAGACAGGGGCTCTATCGATGAGAGCTTAGGTGAAGGCTCGAATAGCTTAGTTGTTAGTTGAAAGACTCTGTATGGGATGTTCTTTCTATAGAGTGATAAACGGAGGGATCTTGCTTTCTAAAAACCATAGTCAGGCAGAAGGCAGTGTGCAGTCAGCCAGTAGATGACGCCAGAGAGGGATTTGTCAAAGCACGCATAGGAGCGATATGATCTCTCTCATTGAGAAAGCGCTATCAAAGCCGCTGTCCCAATAGCTTCGTTCAGGAGCGAACAACCACTAAATTGCTTGTTAAATGGAGGAGCGGAAGGGGCAAAGTCAACGACTGAGGCCAGAAGGTATGTGAAAGTAGAAGCCAGGGACAGAGAGAGCGGAGGAGAAGACTGATTGAATGAATGTCATTTCACGCTGATAGGAATGGGGGTTATCCCTGTATATTCTATTTCTCCTGTCTTATTGATCAATGGTGTGCCATGAGATGCTTCGCCCGGAGGATCATTCATGGTGAAGATCCCAACATGATCTACTCGGTCAAGTCTGATTAAAGCACTCCAACCAACCCAACAAAAGAAGCAACAGGCATACAAACTCACTCTCCCGGGGCAGCAGAGGAAGGCAAGATTTATTAGGAGGTGGGGCAACTAGCTAGCCTTAGTAGTAAGGACGGAAATCATACAACCTAGCTCCGGAGTTCATACATTTTGAATGCGGCTAACTATCAATTTCTTTAAGGTGCTAGCTGCTTAGCTTTACTAGAAGGTCGATGAGCTGGGTCAATCTCCATGCCCTTATCTTCTTCAAGCCCTTAAGGCGCATAAGTCAACTAGCGGTCTAGGAAGGCTAAGAAGGCAACTAGCTGCTTAGCCAACGACGATGAAGGTTAGTAACTCTCCTTAAGGTCGATGCTAAAGAGCGTACTTAAGACCAACCCCGGGCAAGCACCCAGGAAGGAAGACTAACAAGCTCGCCCTATTCAATAGGGGCTTAGCGAGTGTTTGAAGCCTCCTCTCTTAAAGGTCCTAGCTTTAGGGGCTAGGGGCGTTTAGCAGACTTCTAGGCCTCACTGTTCTTTTATCTCTACTAATAAGCTAAAAAAAGCTAACTTTTATTTACTACGTCAGGGCTAGTCAACGGGCCTTTTCCCTAGGCTAAATTAGCCTTATAGATAGACAGTTTTAGGGTATTAAGACAAGGCCTAAGGTCAATCTTGAATTCTATCAAGCATTGAACGGGATTTGCTCAAGCTGTTTCCATTGCGGTCGGTTCTACTGCTCTTACCACTGCTGCTGCACCCTTATCCCAACCAAGGTGGTGGTAAGAAACCTTCCGCTCAACAGCTATTCTGATTTCCGAAAAAGACTATCTTATGAAAGAAAGAACTTCGAAACGATCATGCCAAAGGCACTTCGGGATCAAATAAAGGCATCACATAAGGAATCGGGCAACCCCCCTCTTAACACTATTAGGTTTATTTGAAAGCTTTCATCGCCAGGCCCTGAGGGGCCACCCCCTTCTTAATTTACCTACCCGATCCTACTAGGTTGACTAGCGCATTGCTCTTAGATTCGTAGCTTTCCCTCTAGTCTAGCTCATAGCCAACTCCCATCCCCGGTCTACCCGCTCATAGTTCTTGCTCTACCCGCGCACTTCTTTCATCCGAGGGTAGAAGCCAAAAGGAAATTACAACCTCCTTACAAACTCGGATTAGCTCTTTCTCTTTAGACTGAAGCAGCACTCGATGCACCTTACGTTCTACCCAGACAGAACTATGATATATAGCTGCTTTATCGATAGAGTATTAGGAACCAGAGCTTTTTTATCCTTACTCTCAATTAGTATCCTTAATCAAATGGGTTGGTTTGGCCAGTACCGGAACCTTACATTCTAAGAAAACGACCCCCGATTCGAGAAAGCCTGTAAACTGTCTTGAGTTAACCAGCATACCATTTCTAGTCTATCTATCGGAAACCGATTCCAAGTCCATGTTTATATAGCAAAAAAAGCCCTTGCTTTATTAAATGCTTTGATTCAATCTCTCGTTAAAACTAAATCTAGAGGCATTGTAGGACGATTACCTGACTACAAAGGTAGTCTATAATCTATTCCGAAGAAACTACAGCTACGGACTAGGTATCCGTGTTAGGAACTGCCATAAAGTCCTTACCCAAAACTATATATTTATTGATTCGCTCTCGTCCTTCCTTCTCTATCTGAGCCATACGCCTTGAAAAGCCCCAAAACCACACTTCATTACAAGAATGGTAATCGACTAAGCCAGCTTCCCGTTCTGCACCAATGCTTGAACAGGACCCCTGCCCTTTAGCAATATTTATCCAATCCTTTGAGATGGCCTACCCTTCTTCAGCTCAATCCGCTGCCGCTGCGGCTGGTTCCGAGAAAAGATATAATAGGAATTTTCCCTTACTCTTTGTGTGCTTTCCCACTAGTCTTTTTTATAATGAAATCTTTTTTCAGCAGCTCCCTTCGATCCGAAACCACCTGAAAAAAAGACTTTACGATCAGATGCCTCGATCATGCCTGATAGTACCAGACCCCTTCATCAGCCGGGTAGAAAGTTGGAATATCTGCTGGAGAGCACACCGTTGATGCAATGGATTATGGAAATGACATGCTCAGTCCCATTGAGAATGTGGACCCTAACCAGCTACCATCGGTATTAACAGAATCATTTAAACAATCCAAAATCACCTCCATTGGGGCTTGCCCAAAGAGAATCAAATCATCGGCGAAAAAAGATGTAAAAAGGAGGCCAAGAAGACTCTCCAATTTGTAAGAAGTCGGGGAATCTACATCTTCTTACATTTGAATGAAGATGGATGAAAAGACACACCTTCGTCAATCTGGATAAGCATAGGAGAATGATTCTATGTTGAGCGTGCTAAGTCTTTCACCATAGTATAGGAGAAAAACATCCGCCCAAGCCGGATTAGTGAAAACTCTGTCAAGCCTCGCCCAAACAAAGCCCCACTCTTGCTTATTCGACCAGGTTTTCTGCCGCAGTCAATGATGCCACAATCATTAATCATTGCATTGAATTCCTACAAAGATACAAGATTTGGAGGTCTGCCACCAAGTTTTTCAGACACATCTGAAATGGCGTTAAAATCACCCGCAACCCTCCATGGACCTTGTATGTCTTAGGACAGTAATGGAAGTTTTTCCCAAAGAATTGAATGGAGCACTTTGCATAAAGAAAGGTAAGCCTTACCAGATCAGAATTAAGGAAGCTGGTGTCGACTGTGATACACTGTTCAAAGGCGTCGACAAGCACTACATTCACTTCATGATTCCAACAGATCCATATTTTATCATCTGCCTCTTGATTTGCCAATGAAAAGTGGAAACCAATTCTGCTGGAGAATTACTGAATCTTATTAGCATGGTAAAGAAGTTCAAGAATAGCAATCAACGATATATTATACTACAAGCCTCCTTCTTTATTTTCTATTTTATGTTGCCTATGCCTCTAATATTTCACAAGAGATTATTAATCATGGCTAACAATGGAAGAAGTTTAAGAAGAACGAGCCAACGCTCTAGTAATCCTTCTGGAGCTCTTAAAGTTCGATTCTTGTACTTTTACAGATGTATCTGGCTGCTCTCCTTGTAGGATTCAGAAGCTTTATATTTCTGGGCACAGTCAGTGTTCTTGAATATCGAGCATAAGACTTTAGAGAATAATTCCTTAAAAAAAAAAAAATTCCTGCAAAGCAAAGAAGTGTTTGCTTCTCTCATAGGTTCAGAGTCCTATAAGTATCCCTTAGTCTGAGCAGCTTGTTCCTTTGGAACGTTAGCATCATATCTTTGGATTTAAGTCAAACAAGGGATATATTAGACTCCATCTTGTTTATGAGTTCATGATCAGGCTGAGAGAAAATAGGCATAATAGCATAGCCTGAATACTAGAATTATCAACATTGGAATTGTTAGCAGCCAAAGATGAGTCAATGGCATCTACTATTACCTGATGAGAAGAATCCACCCTCAACTGAGAATCATGAGAAGCAGTACTGGTTGAAGGATCGGCAGAAATCTGTATGTGCTGAGAATTTTATTATTTATTAAAAGAAAAATATTATGCTCCGTCTGATTGTCCGCAGTCTTTTTTGGAAGATTATATGTATTCTCAAAAGATGATTGGATGGTCTTGCCCGTTGGCCTGTAGACTTGACGTGGGGGAGCTTTTCCTCCTTGACCTTGTGAAGATTTTTTCCTATAGGCATTAGAGTTAGGAGCTGACGGCTGCTGGTTGGACTTCTCTTTGTTGGCTGCACCAGTTGTACTTGACTTTTTCGAACGAAGTTTGAAGTTTTACTTTTAATAACCTTGTTTGGAACAAGACGTGCAATATCGTTCCGTGGGGTCTTTCTCATAGACGATTTTATGCCATCTTCCTTCGTTTTTCCCATGCCTAACCAGACCCTATTAGGTTAGGCTTTTTCTTGAGAAGATCCACCTCAACGCATACCCTTGCGACACCGGGTCGAGATGGGGGTCGGACCATCCGATTAATAGCACTTTGCCTACTACGTTAGCAATAGTAGTAGTCTTGAAAAAAACAGATCGGAAGATTCGGAAACGGAATCCACATATTAACGAATCTGAAGAGATAATCTTTGATGTACGTTGCATCTTTCAACCAAAGCTTAATGGTTTCTTCTGGAAATGTTGGAATAGATCTCAGAGTAAAAAATTTGTACATTTTAGTAATGCAAACAATCCTTTTTTTGGAGCTGACGCTCTTTTTTTTGTTGGTTCATAGTCCACACGGGGTTCTGGTCTTGTTACTTTATGTTCCGGATAAAATTGATCCCTCGATCAAGTCCTAACTAGAAATCTCTTAAGAAAAGACGATAAATCGTTTGGATTCGAGGCGAAAGCCTTCCCCGCCATTACGGAGTTATTCTGCTCTAATCTCCGAAATCGAAGGACTTCATACGGGCTGAGGACTTAGTATTGATTCATGCAAAGATGCTCCTCTAAAGCTGGAATAAGGGATTGTCCACTTCACCGCCCCGAAGAGCAGTGGCTCTGTTGTTTTGCACGCCTACGGAGAGAGACTCAAAAAGTACCGACGCTCAATCGAAAGAAAGAGAAATCCACTATATGCTTAACTCATGCCCCAGGAATCCCTAGACACAGGGGGTACGAACTAATTTTTTACTGGAGGGAAGGCTGGGGAAAAGCATAGAGCGTGCGGGCTCAGCTCTCGCGCTCCTCCCATCCGCGAAGCTGAGGCGGGAGAAAAAGCATAACTCCCCGGTCTCATAGGTTACCTTTCGATCTTCCTCCCCCGTGACGCTCCCAAATCGATCGCTATCCTTTTCTTGCTTTCTTGTTGTCTTGAATTGTTATAGAGCGGCTTTATATCAGGTATAGTTGGTAGGATGAAGTGGGATGAAGCCTTAGTGGATATAGCAAGTGTGACGGGGAGGCGGCTCGGGCGTAGTGGGTCTGGACGCCTAGCACGAAAGAGCCTTCTCTGGTAGCGGCACTATACCTTAGTCTCTCTCTAGCTTCCAGTCTATATAAAACGTAGTTAGCAGAGGTCAGTCTG